ACCAATTCCATTCATTTAAAATAAATCAAATTTGTTTGGTATCATTGACATAAGAGATGTCGGTCACATACGATCACAAACACAAAATAACTAGTCACATACGATCACAAAATAACTAGGCATCTTTTTTTGTCTATTCTTATAGACTCAAAAAAGAAATCAGTAAAAAAATTGATACATAAGATAAATATAAGAAAAGATAAGAAGAAATTCGCCCACCTCCAATATATTTTAACCCTTCTCCTATAAAAAAATTGGCAATACCAATGCTATTTATAATTCCATCAATTACATATCTATCAAAAAAATAGATTAATTCGGCTAATCCTCTTATACTTCTAGTTAATACTGTTGTATAAAAAAAATCTATGTAGCCCCGATTATATGACCAATTGTATATCATATTTACTATTGGGTCCATTAAAATTCTTTTAGAGTCTATTTTGACAAATAAATTGATTAAGTCCAAATTTTGGAAAGATGAATAAATGGATCCATAAAAAATAGATGCTATACTTATTCCAAAAAAAGCTATACTTACTGAATAAATTGCATTTGTGATAAAATTATACCAATCTGCGGAATCATGGGAATTGGTATGGAAAAGATTTTCCAATGGAGTCAACCATTTAGATAATAGATCCAAATCCATTATTCCTTGATTGAAAGGAATTCCTATTAATCCAACGAATAAAGTAAATAGTGCCAATACAAGCAGCGGAAATAGCATAGTATTATCTGATTCTTGGGGATACATAGAAGTGTATTTTTTCCCAAAATGAGTATTAAAGTGTCGCATCTGATTTATTACATTCGCATCACCTTTATATATATTTTTAGAAAAAAAGGAACCCCTTTCATTACTATTCGTTGTTGATAAAAGTAAATTTCTTTTGACCAATTTTGGCGCTTCTTTTCCCCATAAGGATATTGAATAGAGCAAACTGTTTTTAATTCCACTGTAATTTTTTAAATGAACGTGTAAATACCCCTCAAAAGTAAGTAAATACATCCGAAACATATAAAATGCGGTTAATCCCGCTGTAAAAGATGCTATTATTGCAAAAATTGGTGAATACAACCAACTATCATTAAGAATTTCATCTTTGGACCAAAAACAGGCAAGAGGTGGAATACCACAAAGAGAAAGCGTGCCTAATAAAAAAGTAATTTTCGTAATTGGAACATATCTTGTTAAACCACCCATAAAAGCCATATTCTGACTTTTATCTGGTGAATACCCAACAATGGGTTCCATTGAATGAATAATGGACCCGGATCCCAAAAACAATAATGCTTTAGAATAGGCATGAGTGATCAAATGAAATAAAGCAGCCCGATAAGAACCCATACCTAAAGCTAACATAATATAGCCTAATTGAGACATTGTCGAATAGGCTAAACTTCTTTTAATGTCTTTTTGAGCAAGAGCTAAAGTAGCCCCTAATAATAGTGTTATTACACCTATCAAAGAAATCAAATTCATTATGTAAGGTATAATTCTGAAAAGGGGAAGAAGCCGAGCTACAAGAAAAATCCCCGCAGCTACCATAGTAGCAGCATGTATAAGGGCCGAAATTGGAGTAGGGCCCTCCATGGCATCAGGTAACCATACATGAAGGGGAAATTGTGCGGATTTCGCAATGGCACCCATGAATAATAGGAAAGCACACAAAATAGCAAATAAAGAATTAACCCCATTATTATGGATTAACTTATTAAATGTTTCGAACAAATCCCGAAATTCGAAACTGCCTGTCATCCAATAAAAACCTAAGATTCCTAATAACAATCCAAAGTCCCCTACACGATTAGTTACAAAAGCTTTTTGACAAGCACTTGCTGCAATTGGTCGTGTGAACCAAAAGCCTATTAATAAATACGAGCACATTCCCACCAATTCCCAAAAGATATAAATTTGTATCAAATTGGAACTAGTAACTAATCCCAACATGGAAGCGTTGAAAAAACTCATATAAGCAAAAAACCTCAAATATCCCTGATCGTGAGACATATAATTGTCACTATAAATAAGAACCATGATTCCAACGGTAGTGATTAATATTGACATAATGGAAGTAAGTGGATCGATTAAGTATCCGAACTCTAAGGAAAAATCGTTATTGATGGTCCAAGACCATAGATATTGATAGATAAAACTTCCATTTATTTGCTGAATAGATAAATTAACCGAAAAAACCATAGCTATACTTAGGAATAAAACACTATAAAAGGACCATATACGACGAATATTTTTTGTTACTGTTGGAACAAGCAGAAGCCCCAATCCCATTAACATAGTGACAGGAAGTGGAAGGAGAGGTATTATCCACGCATATTGATATGTATGTTCCATAATAAAACGAATTTTTTATTTTTTTATTGTTATTAATTGTTATTGTCTCTAATTCACCTTTATCTCTTTTTGAATTGAAGGAACAAAGATAAAAGAAATCAACAAAAAAAGATATGAAAAACTCAACTATTTTTATTCTTAATTATTTTGATCTTATTTTTCTAATATCATTTTAAAAAATGAAAAAAGTTCCAATTTGGTTAGTTAAATAATATGACCAAATCAGCCGGTCAAGATTATTACCTAGTTATTAACTAAAGAAAACTATTTATTAAGATACAGAATTTTTTTAACAATTTTCTAATTCTTATTCTTATGATTTATAACCATATAGTATAGTAAATTAAAAAAGTTATACCAAAAGCCTGACTCGAATATAGGTTTGATATCCGCCAAAAGTCCAACTCAATTCATTCTAATTAGAATATTTAAAGTGATCGTCTAATTCAGTGTTGAACTGATTTATTAAATTCCAATTCAATAAGCAAAACTTATACGTATCGTAAATCCTACAATACTCCTTACTTTACTTCGCGTATAATCAAATCATAGGTTACTAAAATTACCTTTATTAGATAATGTTTTGTTTAAAAGATTAACTACTAGTCTTAAATTGAATTCCATTGAATTTCTGTTTATGGATAGACACCCTGAACCTGATTAACTAATATTAATATAAAAAAATTATATTAATGTTTTTTTGTTATTTGTTACATTATATGAATTTATAAATTATATAAGTATTCTTAATCTTTCGAATTTATTTAACTTATTAAATTAGCATGACAATAATTATTAAACTGAAATATGAGTTCAAAACTTAACCCTTTTTATTCTTATGAATCAGAATCAATTAATTTTTATGGTAATAGATCCCCGTAAACAGAAATTCGAATGAAACTATAAAGGTACCAAGCAGTACTAAATCTTTTTAATTCTTTATATGTAATATGTAATAAAGATAGAAAAAACAAAAAATGGAAAGAATAATAAAAATTGTTCGAGAAGTCTTTTTGTCCAGTGCAAATCTAGTGAAATACTATAACTCTATTACATAGTATATATAAATAGTATTATTAGGAAATTACTCATATATTATGAAGAACTATTCCATTATCTATAACATAAGTGGAGATAATGAATAAAAAGAACAATATGTCAATATATGTCTTTCACATACAATAATAAAAAAATTGGTAATTTTGAATGGCGGTTCCAAAAAAGCGTACTTCTATGTCAAAAAAACGTATTCGTAAAAATATTTGGAAGAAAAAAGGATATTTAGTCGCGGTTAAAGCTTTTTCTTTAGCTAAATCGGTTTCAACGGGAAATTCAAAAAGTTTTTTTGTGCGACAAACCAACAAATAATAAAGCTTTGGAATAATCTGAATTAATATAGCTAGAAAAGTAAAAATTTGAAAAATTGCATTGACTAATGTTTTCAATCCTTCAATTCAATATAATCTAGAACTTGGTATTCTAATCCAATATTCTATAATTCCAATATTCTATAATATAGAATAAGAATTCTTCTGTCTACTTATAGTTCTAATATATATATATATTTTACTTTTTCGATTATACTAGAATTTGTGATATAGAGATTTTTCCCTACTACTGTACTTTTCACAAAAATGATATATATATCATTTTTGTGAAAAGTACAGTACAATTGTAATATAAATAGGTTGCAAACCCTTTGTTTTTTATATATCTAGATCGATACCTAATTAGTTTAGTAAATAAATCTTACCATAATCCGATTTAATGATAACAAGCTATCGAAATATTTAGATAAATTCCTTGGACTTTGCGATGAAATTGTAATACATATAAAATTCTATTAATTTTTTTTTTCATTGTAAAAAAGATTGATTCTAATATTTCTATTGCATGGAATCCTTGAATCTCGACGATTCCAGGTGTACGTACTATTATTATTTCAAGCAAGCCGCCGCCATGGTGAAATCGGTAGACACGCTGCTCTTAGGAAGCAGTGCTAGAGCATCTCGGTTCGAGTCCGAGTGGCGGCATTCTAATGCAATAAATCCTATATATAATATATTTAATATTAAATCCAAGATTTTCATTCTGTAATTAGTGGACTATTTATTTATTTTATGATATTTGTGACTTTAGAACATATATTAACTCATATCTCTTTTTCGATCATTTCAATTGTAATTACGATTCATTTGATGACCTTATTAGTCCACGAAATTGTAGGACTATGCGATTCGTCGAAAAAAGGGATGATAGCTACTTTTTTCTCTATAACAGGATTATTAGTTATTCGTTGGGTTTATTCGGGACATTTCCCATTAAGTAATTTACACGAATCTTTAATGTTTCTTTCGTGGAGTTTTTTCATTATTCATATAATTCCATATTTTGGAAATTATGAAAATCAAAATTATTTAAGCGCGATAACCACGCCAAGTGCCATTTTTACCCAGGGTTTTGCCATTTTTGGCCTTTCAATCGAAATGCAAAAATCCGCAATATTAGTGCCTGCTCTACAATCCCGTTGGTTGATGATGCATGTAAGTACGATGTTATTGAGCTATGCAGCTCTTTTATTTGGATCCTTATTTTCAATCGCTCTTTTAGTCATTACATTTCGAAAAAACATCAATATTTTTTGTAAAGGTAAGAATTTCTTAATTAGGCCGTTTTTTCCTGATGAGATCCACTTGGATGAAAAAAGAAATGTTTTACAAAACACGTCCTTTCTTTCATTTAGAAACTATTACAAATATCAATTGATTCAAAGATTGGATTATTGGAGTTATCGTGTCATTAGTATAGGGTTTATCTTTTTAACCATAGGTATTCTTTCTGGAGCAGTATGGGCTAATGAAGCATGGGGGTCTTATTGGAATTGGGATCCTAAAGAAACTTGGGCATTTATTACTTGGACCGTATACGCAATTTATTTACATACGAGAACAAACCAAAGTTTTCAAGGTATGAATTCGGCAATTGTGGCCTCTATAGGATTTTTAATAATTTGGATATGCTATTTTGGGGTCAATCTATTAGGAATAGGTTTACATAGTTATGGTTCATTCCCATTCCTATCTAATTAAGTAAACTACTTAACTTAAAAAAAATACATAAGGAGATCCCTCCACATATCATATAAGGAAGAAACTTTTTTGTGTGAGTTTTTGAGAATCATTTAGCCCCCCCTCCACGAATGAGGGGGGGCTAAATGATTCTCAAAAACTAGAGATATAATTCACTTTATTTTTTTGCATCGTACAACGAACTATTTTAAAAATGGAAAATCATATAATTATTTGACTGTTCGCTTTATTGATCAAGACTATCTATAAAAATAATTAAATAGAATAGCTTGTACCTTATCAACTGATAGCGAGAGAACCAAATCAGGATATATACCAATTCCTATTACGGGTAAAAATATACAGATTGAAACAAATAATTCTCGTGGTCCCGAATCCACTAAATAAGAATTTGGAACATTAAATAACTTGTATCCATAGAACATCTGGCGTGACATAGATAATAAATAAATAGGAGTTAATATCATTCCAATTGCCATTACAAAAGTAATTAGTATTTTTGGCATTAAAAGATATTTTGGACTAGTAATTACTCCAAAAAATACTATTGATTCTGCAACAAAACCACTCATTCCCGGCAATGCAAGAGAAGCCATCGAGAAACTGCTGAACAAAGTAAATAGTTTTGGCATTGGGATAGATATTCCCCCCATTTCGTTAAGATAAACAAGATGTGTTCTATCACAGCCCGTTCCACCCAAGAAAAAAAGTGCAGCACCAATGAATCCATGAGAGAGTAGTTGTAAAATAGCTCCATTGAGTCCTGTATTGGTTATGGAACCAATTCCTATAATTATAAAACCCATATGAGATACAGAGGAATAAGCTATTCTCTTTTTTAAATTACGTTGACCGAAAGAGGTTAAAGCTGCATAAATTATTTGTATTGTTCCCACTATCACCAACCATGGAGAAAATATGGAATGAGCGTGAGGTAAAAATTCCATATTGATCCGAATCAATCCATATGCTCCCATTTTTAATAAGATTCCGGCTAGAAGCATACATGTACTGTAATGTGCTTCCCCATGGGTATCTGGTAACCATGTATGTAGGGGTATAATCGGTGATTTGACAGCATAAGCAATAAGAAAGCCAAAATATAATAGAATTTCCAAGGCCATGGGATATGATTGATTAGCTAATGTTTCAAAATTCAATATTGGTTCATTGGAACCATATAAACCTATACCTAAAACTCCTATTAACAGAAAAATGGAACCTCCCGCAGTATATAAAATAAACTTTGTAGCTGAGTACAGACGTTTTTTCCCCCCCCACATGGATAAAAGTAAGTAAACGGGAATTAATTCTAACTCCCACATCATGAAAAAAAGTAAAAGGTCTCGAGAAGAAAATAATCCTATTTGGCCGCTATACATTGCTAACATCAGGAAATAAAACAATCGCGAATCTCGAGTAACTGGCCAAGCTGCTAAAGTTGCTAAAGTGGTAATAAATCCTGTCAGCAAAATAGGCCCTACGGAAAGTCCATCGATTCCCAGCCTCCAGTGAAAATCAAAAATATTTATCCATTGATAATCTTCTTCCAATTGGATTAATGGATCGTCTAATTGGAAATGATAACAAAATGCATAGGTCGTTAGAAGGAGTTCCAACAAGCATATACATATAGTATACCACCTAATCACCTTATTTCCTCTATGTGGGAGAAAAAAAATTAGGGAAGCCGCGGATATCGGCAAAACAACAATTATGGTTAACCAAGGAAAATAACTCGTGGTAAAGACAAGATATGCTTTGACCATAAAAACCCGTACTCAGAAAAATAGATTTTTCTGAGTACGGGTTTTTGTCGGTAAAAAAAAGAGGAATCAAATGATTCAAGTGGAGTTTTTTGTAACGTATTAAATTAATAAGTTAGAGCCATACTACGGGTTGTCTCATCTCCTAAATAAACACGAACACTCAAAAAATCTGTTGGGCAGGCAGATTCACATCTTTTACAACCTACACAGTCCTCGGTTCTTGGTGCGGAAGCAATTTGCTTAGCTTTACATCCGTCCCAAGGTATCATTTCCAATACATCTGTAGGGCAGGCTCGTACACATTGAGTACAGCCTATACATGTATCATAAATCTTTACTGAATGTGACATTGGATCTATAAATTGAAGTTTAAGAAATAAATTTTAATCCGGTAAAAAATCAGTAGTAGTAGTAAATGACTTATATATTGTAGATACCAGACAAATCAGTAGTTTACCAGAATTTTTTTTAGAATCAATATTTTCTGGATATGCTCGCGAGAAAGAGCCAAGAGACTTTAATTTTAGTTCAACGTAAGTAATATGAGTTGGCCATACATACTAATCTAATTAAAATTAGTAAAAATTTTTGAATATTAATATTTAGAATATTCTAAATTATTAAAAATAATAAATCAATTTTTTATACAAAATATTTTATTATATATTAGAATATGGATTTTATTATATATTAGAATATGGATTTTATTGATTACGACTATTTATTCAATAAATTCGATTGATTGATACGGGTTGATTTTCTGTTACGATGAATTGATGAAACAATAGCTAGCCCGATTGCTGCTTCAGCGGCTGCAATAGCTATAACGAAGATCGAGAAAATTTCTCCTTTTAATTGACGACTATCAAATAAATCAGAAAATGTTACGAGATTGATATTAACCGAATTTAGTATAAGTTCAAGACACATAAGTGCTCTAACCATGTTTCGGCTTGTGATCAATCCATAGATACCGATAGAAAATAAATAGGCACTCAAAAAAAGTACATGTTCAGACATCATTGACTAACTCCTTATCAATCTGAATTCAGTTCAATATATCAATATAAATGAACATTCATTCAAACGATTTGATTGACTAAAATATAAAAAACAATTACAGAACAAACTAAATAAGATATTGGCAATATATCAAATTAAAAACCTTGCTTATCTTATACTATTTTCTTTTTATTTTAGGCATACTTATACATACCATTTTTATATTATACATATTACTATAACATAAAATATATTTTATGCTATAGTAATATGTATATGAGGGAGTTTGTATATGAAAGAAAATTAAAAACTACATTCTAAAATCAAACGAGACATTTTTGGATTTTTTATTTAGAATCACTATACTAATTCTAAAAATTTGTAAGAATCAATAAATACTTATTATTGACTTATTGACGAGCCATACTAATTGAACCTATCAAAGCAACTAAAAGAATTATAGAAATTAGTTCAAATGGTAGAAAAAAATCTGTCGATAAATGAATCCCAATTTGTTGAACATTACTTATCAGGTCCTGCTCGATAATTTGGCTTGATTTTGTAGTCCAAATAATACCATACCATGATGTCTCTAGGATAGTTGTAATTAGTGAAAAAAAAATACTTGTGCAAACCAGCGAAGTCACCCCATCCCCAACAGTCCAAAGACGGAAATCATTATAATATTCAGAGCCCTTTGTGAACATTACAGCAAATATAATTAAGACATTTATAGCTCCTACATAAATAAGAAGCTGTGCGGCAGCTACAAAATAGGAGTTCGCTGAAATATATAATAAGGATATACAAACAAGAACCAATCCCAATGAAAAGGCGGAAAAAATTGGATTGGTAAATAAAACTACCCCTAAACCCCCTAATATAAGAACTAATCCCAGAAATACTACAAGAATATCATGTATTGGTCCAGTTAAATCCATTATGTATAAAGTAAGAGATAAATAAGTTGAAATATTTCATGACCTTATTGAATAGTCCAGGAAAAAGGGGATTACCCCATTTTTTATTCTTGTATATGATATGTTCCTAATTGAATTAAATCTTAATATAGTGTGGATTAATGTAGATACAATTAATTATTGGACCAATTCCACTTCTTTTTTTATTCGAAAAAAATAGTTGGATTCGAAATCATTACTTACATAATATGCCTTATATATATATATATATCTTAAATGACTAAGATAACTAGCTAGAATGATGAATGACTAAGTCAAAAGGGTATATTATTCTCTCAATTTAAATTAAACAGTGATTCTCAACAATCAATAGTTATTATTTTTGTAATTATTGGTTAATTTAATCAAAATGAAAGAAGCCTAAATTCTTTATATCAAAACTAAGAATATATCAAAACTAAGAATTGGTAATTGTTTTTGAATCGCGAGATTTCTCCTTGTCTATGTCTATTTTTATTTGAGTCGAATTCCTAATTGCTTGAATTGTGTAATCTCCAATTACTGATATTGGTAACCGACCCAAAGCAATTTGGTTATAATTCAATTCGTGACGATCATAGGTGGAAAGTTCATATTCTTCAGTCATTGATAAACAATTTGTTGGGCAATACTCGACACAATTACCGCAAAATATGCATACTCCAAAATCAATACTATAATTAAGCAATTGTTTTTTTTTAATATCTGTTTTCAATTTCCAATCAACAACAGGTAGATCTATGGGGCATACACGAACACATACTTCACAAGCAATACATTTATCAAATTCAAAGTGGATTCGACCACGGAAACGTTCTGATGTGATCAATTTTTCATACGGATATTGAATAGTGACGGGTAAACGATTTGTATGGGATAAGGTAACCATAAAACCTTGACCAATGTACCTTGCGGCTCGTACTGTTTGTTGACCATAATTCATGAATCCAGTTATCATAGGAAACATATCGTAGATATCTATGAAATGAATAAGTTGATGTTTCTTTCTCTTGTTTGAGATAGTTATGAATTTAAAAAGTTGTTATCATATTTCCTTATTTATAGTGAAACAAGTTGGGAAGAAGTTGTCAATAATAGATTACCTAAAGAAATAGGTAAAAGAAATTTCCACCCAAGATTTAATAGTTGGTCCATTCTCATCCTAGGTAAAGTCCATCTTGTTGTGATAGGAATAAACAAGAACAAATAAGCTTTAACTAATGTAATAAAAATACCGATTATCGTTCCAAAAACTCCACCTATTTTATTTATTCCTAAAAGTTCGGGAATAAATAAAATGGAGAAATTCCACCCACCTAAGTAAAGAACTGTTACAAATAATGAAGAAACTAATAGGTTTAAGTAAGAAGCAACATAAAATAAACCATATTTGATACCCGAATATTCGGTTTGATAACCCGCTACTAATTCCTCCTCTGCTTCCGGTAAATCAAAGGGTAATCTTTCACATTCCGCTAGAGAAGAAATTAGAAAAACTATAAACCCGATAGGTTGACGCCACAGATTCCACCCCCAAAAACCGTATTTTGACTGTGCCTCAACTATATCAACTGTACTTGAACTGTTAGATAATCATAGTCGATGATAACATTACTGCTCCTCCACCTCTATTCCAGAACCGTACGTGAGACCTCAGCTTCATACGGCTCCTATATGGCCACAAATAAATGTAAGGACTAATTCGATATTAACATTAACTCGGTATCTATTGGTATTGGAGGATGACATAATAAAGATACATTGGAGAGTCCCAAATTAGACCGAGGGAATTCCGTCTGCCAGAATAACAAAAAAAGTGCTTCTGAATTGATCTTATCCCTTTTCCTTTTTATTTTATAAAGAAAAAATCTCTTTGTTTTAGTAATAACTTAGCTTGTTCCTTCAATAAAATACTTGTAGTATCAATATATATTTCGACCCATACCCTTTATTACGAAAAAGAATTAGACAACCCCTCATGAATCATGATAAGAATTTCATATGTATAGAGAAAATAAAAAAGAAATAAAGATCCTTTCTTATTTTTTGCCCACTCATTCTACATTCCATTATTTCTTTTGTTCCTGTTCTTGTTTCTGGGAAGAGGGTATACTTTGAAAAATCAATAAAAAAAGAAAAGGGATTAATTCGTTCTTGATAGTTATTTCTTTAATCAGTGAATAAGAGCATACTCTAGATAGGAATCGTGGATAAGTACTACTTTATCATTTCTACTAACTTAAAGTCCTCATTATGATTCGTTTTATTTTATGTAGAAATATTTATTTTGATACTCTACATTATCTACATTACTAATCTTTTGTGTATCTTGGTGTTTCTACCTGTTCACTAATTTTTAATCAATCCTGGTATGGTAATACGTACAAGACAATAGTAGAAATTCCATACACTTGATCTTTTGTACCCGCTTCAAGACATGATGGCTAATCAAATAATCTCAGTCTTGGGGTAAACAGTTTACACTGTTTATATTTACTTCCACTTTACTCTCGTACATAGGGAATGAGATTTAATCTTCTTACTGCGAATTTATAAGCTGTTTTGTTTCACTCATATAACTATCTGGTTGAACTCATCCGCCTGAATGACTGATCAATAAAAAAATGAGGATATCCATTCAATATATCCCACCTTTTTCTTAGACCTAGAAATAAAGAAAAGAAGTAAAAGTTTATGTTCTAACGAATCACACGTAGAGATATTGATAACACACATAAAGTTAATGGTATTTCATAACTAATAGATTGAGCAGCAGCTCGTAGACCACCTAAGAAAGAATATTTATTATTCGATCCATACCCTGACATAAGAAGTGCAATAGGAGCAATACTGGAAATGGCGATCCATAAAAAAACACCTATACTAAGATCGGATAAAACAAGACGATATCCGAAAGGAATTACTAAATAACTTAGTAGAGTTGATATGACTGCTATAGCCGGTCCGACACTGAATAATCGAATATCTCCTCTATATGGTATGATATCTTCTTTGAAAAGTAGTTTCGTTCCATCTGCTAGGGCTTGAAGAATTCCTAATGGGCCGGCATATTCGGGCCCAATACGTTGTTGTATCCCTGCGGATATTTCTCTTTCTAACCACACAATTACTAGTACACCTAGTGTGATTCCAAATATCAGGATAAAGATAGGGACAAGGATCCATATGAGTTCATAAACCTCTTTTAAGAATTCTGATCCAGAAAAAGAATTGATAGTTTGTACTTCTGTGGCATCAATTATCATTTCAACGATCAACCTCTCCCATAATAATATCTATACTACCAAGTATTGTCATGATATCAGCCAATTTCAGTTTTTTAACTAGCTGAGGAAGAATTTGCAAATTGATAAAACCTGGTGGACGAATTTTCCATCTCCAGGGGAAAACACTCTGATCTCCTATCAGAAAAATTCCTAATTCTCCTTTTGGAGCTTCTACTCTCACGTAAAGTTCTTGTTTCGACAATTCAAAATTAGGTGAGGGTTTTTTACTAATGAATCTGTATTCAAAATCATTCCATTCAGAATTCTTTGCTCTATCAAAACGTCGTACTTCTAAATTTTCATAAGGTCCCCCCGGAATTCCTTCCAGAGCCTGTTGAATAATTTTTATGGATTCCGTCATTTCACTGATTCGTACTAAATAACGAGCTAATGAATCTCCTTCTTTTTGCCATTGGACCTCCCAATCGAATTCATTGTAACACTCATAATCATCAACTTTACGAAGATCCCACTTTATTCCGGAAGCTCGTAACATTGGTCCGGATAAGCCCCAATTTATTGCTTCTTCCCCATCAATAATACCCACTCCTTCAACTCGTTCCAAAAAAATGGGATTGCGTGTGATAAGTTTTTGATATTCGGCAACTCCTGTTAAAAAATAATCGCAGAAATCCAAACATTTATCTATCCAGCCATAAGGTAGATCAGCAGCTACCCCTCCGATACGGAAATAATTATGCATCATTCGCATACCTGTGGCAGCTTCGAATAGATCATATATCAATTCTCTCTCTCTGAAAATATAGAAGAAAGGGGTTTGTGCACCAATATCTGCCATAAAGGGTCCAAGCCATAACAAATGAGAAGCTATACGACTCAATTCCAGCATAATTACTCTGATATAGCTGGCTCTTTGAGGTACTTGAATATTTCCCAATTGTTCTGGTGCGTTTACAGTTATAGCCTCCGTAAACATAGTAGCTAAATAATCCCAACGTGTTACATAAGGGAGATATTGTATAATTGTTCGGTTTTCCGCAATTTTTTCCATCCCTCTGTGTAAATAACCCAATATTGGTTCACAGTCAATAACATCTTCACCGTCGAGAGTGACAATCAGTCGAAGAACACCATGCATTGACGGGTGTTGAGGACCCATATTGACTATCATGAGATCTTTTCTTGTAGTCGGTACAGTCATATCTTTTTTCCCCGATTCATTATTTCATGAATTTCTCAAAACGAGGTTCATCAAAATGCAAATTTTAATAATTCTTATATATTAGTAATTCTAATAAAAATATTCTGATAAAATAAGCAATAATAATAAAATAAAATGAAATTTAATCAAAAAATGAATTTAATTTAAACAAATAATTAGTCAAATTAACGAGTTTTTTGTTCCCGAATATCCAATTGACTTATTAATTTCTTATAACGTATTTTATTTTTCTTTGCCAAATAAGCTAGCAACCGTTGGCGTTTCCCCAGAATTAGTCGAAGACCCCTTTGAGATAAAAAATCCTTTTTGTGTAATTCCAGATGCGCAGTAAGTCTCTGTATCTTATTGGTGAAGCTGAATACTTGAAATTCGATGGACCCCTTGTTTCTTTCTTTTTCCTCTTGTGGAATAATTGAGATGAATGAATTTTTGACCATAAAATAAACAAATTTTTGTATTTTTTTTTATTTACCGATCAGAAATAATAAATATAATAATGGTTAATTTAATAATATAATAATACTGGTCATTTTATTTTAATATTTAAATTTCCGGTACACACAAAAATTTGGATTTTTTTTTTACTTTATATTTAAATCCAAATACAATAAATACAATATATATATAATGAATATATTATGTGATATATAAGAGATATATCATCAATTAATTTTGAATCGTGGATACATATATATCCTTGAGATAGTAAAACGACTTCCATTATTGGTATTAAACCAATATCGATTCATACAAGCTAAATCTTCTAATTGATAATTAGGCCAAATAAACAATTTGAATTTAATTAATTTATTTATATTTGTATGAGGATACTGATCTTCATTCCTAAATTGTCCACAGTTCCTTACGCTATTTTCATTCCCAAATGGTGAACTTCCATTTACAGCATTCCTATTCCAGGAATTGAAACAAATTAGAATTCTCAACTCTTTACGACGCCTAGTGGATAGAATATGTTCAGGAACAAGGAAATCATAATGATTTTTGTTTTCATTCACAAATATACTGTTACTGTTATGTCGTTGTGCAATACATTTCTCGGAAAAATTCTTATCAAGATATATTTTTTTTTTATATTTTCCATTAGTTTGGTATTTATTCTTTTTGATCAAATAAATACTCATCATTTGATACATAATAAATTTTTCATCCCATTTTATAGATAGACGAATTGGTTCGATAATCAATATTCCTTTTTTTATCAATTCCGTAAGAGCTAGATCCTTTGGAATCAACATTACATCTAGACTCATCTCCCCTCTTTCAATCGAGGATATAGCAATTTCTTTTGGATTTACTAGTCTAAGCAGGAGACAATATACCTTGATATTATTAGTCATTCTTTGATTCAAGGGGTTATCCCATCTTAATTGAAAAACAAAATATTTTTTCAGGAAAAGATCTAGTTCTGCTTCGTTCTTACTCTTGTATTGTTTTTTCTTTCTACGTTTTTTAATGCCTGGTCTTGTATAATCTTCTTCAATATCTTTTTTTTTTTTTCGGTTTTGTGTGTCTAAATTAAAATCCACTTGGCTGGGTTGTTGTTTTTTTTCTTGCTTTCTATTTTCGAATTCAAAATATTCTTTTTTCTTAGACGATATATGCAGGTTTTTTTTTTCGTTGATGTTTTTATTTTGACTAACATTTTCATTTACATCCAAATTAAAAAGAAGTAATCTAATTGGTATCATCCACGGTTTAATCTTATATGTATTGTATGTATCATAAAGTATTCCAAATTCTGGGAAGGATTGAGGTTCTGGATTTGATATATGACGATATAACCTTTCTTGATTCATTCCCATCCAATCAAAAATGCTTTTTTTTTTGTTGGATTTAGATGGTTTAATTTCTTGATAAATGGTGGGAGATATAATATCTTTATTGGGAGATATAATATCTTTATTATAAAATTTTTGATAACTATTGGTTCTAGTCTTAGTATTTTGATTAATCTTAGTACCAGTATGCAGATTAACCCAGGTATCCATATTAATATTTTTTCTAATCAAAAAATGGAAAATTTTACAATTAAAATATTTTTTCTCCAGGATTTTTTTCCTATATATAATAGACTTTTTTCCTAGATAACCATTTATATAATCATTAATATCTATACCTATTATTACTTGGAGTTTTTGTGTATTGGAATTATATGGATATTTGGAATTATATGGATATCCAATTTCTCGATTTCCATTTACTTGTAATTGTGATCCGTAAATGTATGAGCCCCCCCTATTTTTATAGTTTATATAGTTATGTGATATATATTTATGTAAAAAAAGATTATATCTATAGTTTTTTTTTATTTTTTCTTTTTGTCCTATCAATGAATCCACTTCATAATACTTTTGTTTCACATAATGAATTGATGGGTCTTTTTCTTTTTCTTTTTTATATGAATCCAATTTCATTGAGTTTTCTTTATTTTGAATTTTACAACATAGATTGACTCCATTTCGCCACTTTTGTGGTACTAATCGAGACCATTTAGTCTGAGATAAATTGTATTGATAATGACCCCTTAACCAGTTTTTCCATTCATCCATTCCATACTTATAAATTGTCTTATGCTTTGATTTGGAATCAAATATTCCTTGTGTCGCACAATAATCCTTGATTCTATCTTTAATAAAAAGATGGTTTTCGTGATCGTGATATTGAAGTAGAGATCGGAAGTTATAAAGTTGGGTTCGTGATATTTTGTAAAATACATATGCTTGGGACAAGGAAGATAAGTCACAATAAAGATTTGAATTCTTATTCCTAATCTTAGTATTAGAAAGAGATTTTTTTATAGTCAAAATAAACTGAATTGTATTTTTATTTGTTTCATCAATATAAACTTCTTCTTGGTTTGTTTTATCCTTGATAATAGATTTATTAAAATTTTGTTTTTTTGATTCAACGAACAGTTTTACATTTATTCTAAGGATGTTAATGATATGTAGAAAGATGTCGATGTATATTTTTTCAATGAAGGATTTTAGAAAATAATGTAATTTATGTATTAATCGTGTGCTTTTTCTTTTGAATATGAGCCAAGGGTGTTTCCATAATTTGGATTTTTTATCATTAAAAATTGTCTTGTTAGGGCTAATACTATTTCTATCTAGAGTTCGAACTATTTTTTTTTTGTCCTTTTTAATTTGTTCTATTTGATTCCTGATTTTGATTGTCCTATCAGCAATATCTTTCATTTTCTTTTCAATGAATGAATAATTTGTCCAATTCATGGATTGCATTCGAATGATTAATTCCGGAGTATTTTTATTACTACTAATTATGGAATTTTTTGTATTTTCAATTGGCTCATACACCTTCATTTTATTTAATTCAAATAAATAAATTAGGTTTCTTTTTTCAAGTTCTTTCAGTATTCCTTTGATAACTAGAACTATTTTTTGAACCCATTTTGCTTTTTCTTTTAAGGTGTTTAGAAACCATTTTATTTTTTTTGTTAAAATTCTTAAAATTAGAAAACATTTTTTTTTCGCTTTTCTCATTTTTTTCTTTAATTCCTTAAAAATGGGTTCAAAAAAAGAGGGTTGTTTTCTTGGAGAACCAAATGGGAATTCTGCTTCCGTTCCCCAAACTGTTAAAAAACAAAAATCATCTTTTTTTCTCATTGTATCCATATGATGGGATCGCACTTTAGCTCCTTGCCAAGGTTTCAGACGGAAAGGAAATAGAATTTTTATCTGAATACCATCTGTTAACCAATTTTTTGGAAATTCCGTTTCTGATAATTGAATACCGTTATAAGTACATTTAACATGCATTTCCCTATTCCAATCTCTCAAATCCTCGTACCACTCGGGGAACTGTAATAAT